ACGCAACGATGATTTTTTTCTACAAATCATAAAGATATTGGAACTTTATATTTTATTTTTGGTACTTGAGCTGGTATAGTGGGAACTTCTCTAAGAATAATTATTCGGGTTGAGTTAGGTCAACCTGGAAGATTAATCGGAGACGATCAAATTTATAATGTTGTAGTCACGGCACATGCTTTTGTTATAATTTTTTTTATAGTTATGCCAATTATAATTGGAGGGTTTGGTAATTGATTAATTCCTTTAATATTAGGGGCTCCTGATATAGCATTCCCCCGGATAAATAATATAAGATTTTGATTACTTCCATTTTCTTTAACGTTATTATTAACTAGAGGAATAGTTGAAAGAGGAGTGGGTACTGGATGAACTGTTTATCCTCCTCTAGCAGCGGCTATTGCTCATGCAGGGGCTTCTGTTGATTTAGGAATTTTTTCACTTCATTTAGCGGGAGTTTCTTCTATTTTAGGGGCTGTAAATTTTATAACTACAGCTATTAATATACGAAGGGTAGGTATAACTATAGATCGAATACCTTTATTTGTATGATCTGTATTTATTACAGCAGTCCTTTTATTACTATCTTTACCTGTCTTAGCAGGGGCTATTACTATATTATTAACAGATCGTAATTTAAATACCTCTTTTTTTGATCCAGCTGGAGGTGGGGACCCAATTCTTTATCAACATTTATTTTGATTTTTTGGGCATCCTGAAGTGTATATTTTAATTCTACCTGCTTTTGGCATAGTATCACACATTGTTGTTCAGGAGTCGGGGAAAAAGGAAGCTTTCGGAACTTTAGGTATAATTTATGCTATAATTGCTATTGGAGTGCTAGGGTTTGTTGTGTGAGCTCACCATATATTTACGGTAGGGATAGATGTAGATACTCGCGCTTATTTTACTTCAGCAACAATAATTATTGCAGTGCCGACAGGTATTAAAATTTTTAGGTGATTAGGTACTCTTCAAGGAACTCAGATTAATTATTCTCCTTCTTTATTATGAGTGTTAGGGTTTATTTTTTTATTTACTGTCGGGGGATTAACAGGAGTTGTATTAGCTAATTCTTCTATTGATATTATTTTACATGACACATATTATGTAGTTGCTCATTTTCATTACGTTCTTTCAATGGGGGCTGTATTTGGAATTTTCGCAGGTATTGTACATTGATTTCCTTTATTTACAGGATTAACTTTAAATCAAAAATGATTAAAAATTCATTTTTTTACAATATTTGTAGGAGTTAATATAACATTTTTTCCTCAGCATTTTTTAGGTTTAAATGGTATACCTCGTCGTTATTCTGATTACCCTGATGCTTATAGAGCTTGAAATGTTTTATCATCTGTAGGTTCTATTATCTCTTTAGTAGCTGTTTTAAGGTTTGTTATTATTGTCTGAGAGGCTTTTGTAGTGAGACGGGTACTGTTAAATTCACTTTTTCTATCAACTTCAATTGAGTGACAACATCCTTACCCACCAGCTGATCATAGTTATATGGAAATTCCTTTAATTTCTAATTAATCTAAAATGGCAGATAGATGTATAGGATTTAAGCTCCTACAAGGAAGAATCTCTTCTTTTAGAAATGGCGACATGGGGATATTTAGGGTTTCAAGACAGGGCCTCTCCTTTAATAGAACAATTAATTTTTTTTCATGACCATACTATAGTAGTATTAATTTTAATTACTACATTTGTTGGATTTATTATATTTTACTTAGGGTTTAATTTTTTTATTAATCGATTTTTATTAGAGAGGCAAGAGATTGAAATTATTTGAACAATTCTTCCTGCTATTATTTTAATTTTTATTGCATTTCCTTCTTTACGTCTTTTATATTTACTAGATGAAGTTAATAGACCTGGTATTACGTTAAAAACAGTAGGTCATCAATGGTATTGAAGTTATGAATATTCTGATTTTTTGAATTTAGAATTTGATTCTTATATAATACCTTCTAGAGATTTACTTTATTCAGGGTTTCGACTTTTGGATGTAGATAATCGAGTAATTTTACCAATAAATTCTCAAGTTCGAATACTTATTAGTGCTGCTGATGTAATTCATTCTTGAACTGTACCTTCTCTTGGTATAAAAGCTGATGCAATTCCAGGACGGTTAAATCAAATTAGATTTTTTATTTCACGGCCAGGTTTATTTTTTGGGCAATGTTCGGAGATTTGTGGAGCTAATCATAGATTTATGCCTATTGTAATTGAGAGAGTTACGGTAAATTCTTTCTTAAATTGGGTTTCATCTTACTCAGAGTTATCATTTGATAACTTAAGATCAAGTATAGGCCTTTTAAGCTTAAAATAGTAGTTTACTTCAAATGAGTATAAAAATTAGTTAATGTTATATAATATAAGCTTGTCAGGCTTAAGTAATTTAAAAATATTTTTATATGCCTCAAATATACCCTATATTATGGTTAAATTTATTTATTATATTTCTAATAAGGATAATTTTAATTTTAGTTATTCAATATTTTTTAAGATTAAATTTAAAGTTAGATTTAAAGAGAAGTTTACACTATGAAAAAGAGAAAATTTGAAAATGATAGCAAGATTATTTAGAATTTTTGACCCTATATCAAGGTTTTTTTTTCTTCCTTTAAATTGAGTTTCAACTTTTTTAGGGGCTATGTTTGTACCGTACATATATTGAGTTTCTCCATCTCGTTGGGTTATAAGGTGATCAAAAATCACTAAAGCATTACATAATGAATTTAGGGTTATTTTAGGAACTAGGAATTTAGGGTTAACAACACTTATTATTTCTTTATTTGTATTAATTATATTTAATAATACTCTAGGTCTTTTACCTTATGTATTTACAAGTTCAAGCCATTTAGTAATGACTTTATCTTTGGCTTTACCGTTATGGGTATCTTTTATAATTTATGGATGGGTTAATCATACTCAAAATATATTTGCTCATTTAGTACCTCAGGGGACTCCTGGGATTCTTATACCCTTTATGGTTGTAATTGAGACTATTAGAAATTTAATTCGACCTGGAACTTTGGCCGTCCGATTAGCTGCAAATATAATTGCTGGTCATCTTTTGTTAAGTTTACTAGGTGACATAGGGCCTAATATATCTTTTAAAATTATTTGAGTTCTTATGGTTCTTCAAATTCTTTTGTTACTATTGGAAACTGCTGTTGCGGTGATTCAATCTTATGTGTTTGCTATTTTGAGAACTTTATATGCTAGGGAAGTAAATTAATGTCTTCACATGGTCACCATGCTTATCATTTAGTAGATATAAGACCTTGACCTTTAACAGGTTCAATCAGAGCAATAATATTAACAACAGGATTAATCAAATGATTTCATCAATTTAGGGAAGATTTATTATATTTAAGGTTTGTTGGAATTATTTTAACTATAATTCAATGATGACGAGATGTAGTGCGTGAGGGTACTTACCAAGGTATTCATACTAAAATTGTAATAAATGGGTTACGTTGGGGTATAATTTTATTTATTACATCAGAAGTATTATTCTTTTTTTCTTTCTTTTGAGCTTTTTTTCATAGAAGATTATCACCTGCAGTTGAAGTAGGTACATATTGACCTCCTGTAGGAATCCAACCATTTAATCCATTTGGAATTCCTTTACTAAACACTACTATTTTATTATCTTCTGGAGCAACAGTTACGTGGGCTCATCATGCAATTTTAAATTCTAACCACTTAGAGGCTCTCCAAAGTTTAATATTAACTGTGTTACTAGGGGTGTATTTTACTAGTCTCCAAGGGTTTGAATATATTGAAGCTTCATTTTCAATTGCAGATTCTGTGTATGGATCAACTTTTTTTGTGGCGACAGGGTTTCATGGACTACATGTAATTATCGGCTCTTTATTTCTTTCAGTATGCTTATACCGACTTTATAAATGTCATTTTTCTTCTAACCATCACTTCGGGTTTGAAGCAGCAGCATGATACTGACATTTTGTGGATGTAGTATGGCTCTTTTTATATGTTTTTATTTATTGATGAGGAGGTTAATTTTTTAGTATAAGTGTATATTTGGCTTCCAACCAAAAGGTCTAATGTTTAGAAAAATTAATTTTTATTATAATAATAACAAGTTTATTAACATTAATTCTTAGGTTTATAGTAATAATGTTAGCCTCTTTAGTAGCAAAGAAAGTTATTAGAGATCGGGAAAAGAGATCCCCCTTTGAGTGTGGATTTGACCCTAAAGGGAGGGCTCGTCTTCCTTTTTCTTTACGGTTTTTTTTAGTAGCAGTTATTTTTTTAATTTTTGATGTCGAAATTACTCTTTTAATACCTTTGGCTTATATTTTAATGTACACAAATATTTTTACTTGATTGTGTTCAGGATTAAGATTTTTATTAATTTTGTTAGGAGGTTTATATTATGAATGAGCAAAGGGAGCTCTAGAGTGAAGAGTTTAGAGAATTATAGTCAACTATGACATATGATTTGCATTCATAAGGTGTTTAAAAACTAATTTTAATTAGAAAGCGAATAATCGCGTTTAGTTTCGACCTAAATTTTGAGTAAAACTCTCTAATTTGTTTTTAAGGTGTTAATACATATTACATTTTCGCTGTAAAGTTGAAGAGTATCTTCTAAAAATGAGGGAGGACCCCCTTTTTTTCGGGTCCTCCCATTAAATGAAAATTATTGTGTTAATTTTAGAATACAAAATTAAATAGTTCCTTTAATAACTTTAAATTTGCTTTGATATAGAAACTAATTTCTAATTGTTTAAAATTTTGTACAACGGGACCCGGTCCCGTGGGAGATAGCGCACTCTTATATAAACTTATCTGAATTTTAGAAAATTAAAACTGAGTGTAAATAGAAAAACGTCTTATGTAGGAGCACTCTATTTATTATATTAAGACTTGAAATAGGAAAAAAATATGATAGAAATGGTACTCTTCGTCAGACGAGAGTACAATTTCTACTATATTTTTTTTCCTAAGCAAAGTCCTCCCATTTAGAGGAACAATATCTTTCTCTTAATGCTATGGGATATCCCAGATAAAGCTCCTCTTTATAATATTGACATACAGATACGCCAGAGTCAGATATAGAACTTTTTGCACTCTAGTTTCTTAGGGTTATTTAAGTTAAGTAGCTCGATATATGAATTTCTAAATATATAATATATGTGTATTCCCTTAGATTTCTATAGATATTCTAAAGAATATTAAATTTGTTACTAATGGATTAAAATTTACATCTGGAAACCGGGGCGAGGCGCACCTTCGCGGCCAGATAAAATGGATAATTTAATGTGATTAAAAATGGTTGAAATTAATATAAAATAATTAATAATTTAAAAAATTTTGTAAAAAATTATTTAAATTTTATGTTGAAAATATACTAAAATAGCATATAAAAAATTATAAGGACTAATTTTTTAAAATTATTTATAAAGACGAGGGGTATAATGGAATATAAGTGGTCTCTATATATAATTAATTTTTACGAAAATTCCATTGAATTTTCGTAAAAATTAATTAATTATTGTTATAATATATATTATAAATCATGATATGTATATATACAAAGGTAAGAAAAGAAAAGAATAGAGTTAGAGGGGTTATTTTAGTATAAAATAAAATAATTTTTAGATTTAAAAATTTAGAAATAGTTCCTTTAATAACTTTAAATTTGCTTTGATATAGAAACTAATTTCTAATTGTTTAAAATTTTGTACAACGGGACCCGGTCCCGTGGGAGATAGCGCACTCTTATATTTTTAGCTTAAGAATTAGATTTAATTATTAAATTTTTTAATTGATTATACAGACATATATAAATCATAATAAAATATATTAAAATAATATTTTATAAGATAGAATTGTACATTATTATTTTTTGGGGAATAAATTAATTTCTTTTTAAATAATTGTTTAATTTAAATTAAATTAAGAGCTCTCATATATATATGAAGAGAGAGAAAAAGAAATAGAATATAATTAATTAAATATTTTAAATATTTTAAATAGAAAATAATATGTATATATAAAGAACATATATATATATATGTATAAATGTATATATATATACACATATATATATATATATAGGAATTTCACCGATTCTTAAAAGATCAAAACTTTTTGTGCTATTTACACTAATATATATATATATATATATATATATTTATAAATATTAAAATAAATAAATGATCGCTTGTACAAAAAGTTTTAAAGTTAAAGAGATACGAACGGAATTTAACCGCTCAAGAATTAAGTTAGAAKCTTTTTCTTAAACACTAAATCTCCTTAATAGGAAAAAATTTCAATTCTTCCATTAACAGTGGAAGGCCTCTTTTTGGCTTCTATTAATTTTTATTCTTAAATTTTGAAGATAAAGTTAGAGATATTAGAGTGTGGAGAATGTGTAAAAAATGGGCCAAAAGTGTGATTTTTGCTAAAGAGTGTGCTATATAGATAATAAATATATGCAAATTTTAGGTGAAAAAATATACATAGAGTGGTTTTAAGTGAGGCTATATATAGTATTAATATTATGAGATAATTCTTGAATTAGTAAATTATAATAAATTTGAGTAAATTTTGTGCCAGCATTCGCGGTTAAACTTAGGAGTTAAGTAAATTATATTAGTTAAAGTTAGTTGAATTAATTTAAGATAAAATTTTATGTTAATAAAAAGTGAAATTAGAGTTTAAATATAAAAGTTTATTTAAGTGTAAAATAACGAAGCTTATAAAATTAAGGTATGAAATAGGATTAGATACCCTAGTACACTTGAATTTAATTCCATAAAACTAAAATATTAAAAGTTATGTTCTTTAAATTTAAAAAATTTGGCGGTATTTTAGTCTTGTTAGAGGAACCTGTTTTATAAATGATACTACACGCAATATCTTGCTTGTCTTAGTAATTCAGTTTGTATACCGTCATTATAAGATAATTTAAGAAAGAATATTATTAAAATCAAATTTTTTGAATATATTAGATCAAGGTGCAGCTTATAGGCAAGTAAAAATGGGTTACAATAAAATATATTTATATGAATTAGGTATTTAAATATAGCTATGAAGGAGGATTTAATTGTAAAATTAAAATAGTAAGTTTTTTTGATACAAGCTCTAAATTATGTACATATCGCCCGTCGCTTTCATTTAAGGTGAAATAAGTCGTAACATAGTAGAGGTACTGGAAAGTGTCTCTAGAATTTTAACAGAATAAAGCTGAAATATAAGCATCTCATTTACACCGAGAAGGTTATCGTGAAATTCGATTTATTTTGATAAAAATTTATTGTTTTTATAATATAATAGGAAAAATATTTTTATTATTAAAGTAAGGTTAATTGAATAAAGAAATATAAAGACTTAGTAAAATTTACTGTAAAGGAGATTTGAAATAATTTGAAAATTAAATAATTGAAAAGTAATAATAAAATTATGTACCTTGTGTATAATAGGCTTTTAAATTTATATATTTATAATATAAATCTCGGAAGAGGAATAGCTAGGATAAAAATGAAGTTTTTGTAGAAGAAAGTTTTTTAATTTTATTTCTAAGAGTGAAATATTAATTGAGTTCTCTAATATCTAGTTTTTTGAAAAATAAATTTAAATTAGCTTTTTTATAAATCAAATGAAAAAAGTAAGAGTAGAAGGGATAAGCTTTTTATTATAAAATTTTATAGGGGTTAGGATAAGAGAGTTAAACTAAGCTTAAAAGTAGCTATGTTAATAAAGTGTTATAATTAATATTAAATAAGTATAATAATTTATATTTCCCTTAAATTTATATCAAAAATTAATTTAAAATTTAATTTAATTAGGTATAATAAATGTATTAGTATATCGGTAAAGTAATAATTAAAAAATGAAATAAGTAAAAAATTTTACTTTTACTTTTAATTATTTTAAGGAACTCGGCAAAGAAATATTTCTGCCTGTTTAACAAAAACATGTCTATATGAAAGATTTATAAAGTCTGACCTGCCCATTGGGTTCTAAAAGGCCGCGGTATTATGACCGTGCAAAGGTAGCATAATCATTAGTCTTTTAATTGAAGGCTAGAATGAATGGTTGGACAAGAAATAATCTGTCTTAAATTAAAATATTGAATTTAACTTTTAAGTGAAAAGGCTTAAATTATCTAGAGTGACGATAAGACCCTATAAAACTTTATATTTTAAGATAATAGTTAGTTTTATTTAAGAGTTTTATTTTGAAATATTTTATTGGGGTGATAAAGATATAAATTAAAATAACTGTCTTTTTTTTTTACAATAATCTTTGAATTAATGATCCTAAGAAAGGAGTAAAAGATCAAGTTACTTTAGGGATAACAGCGTAATTTTTTTTAAGAGTTCATATCGACAAAAAAGTTTGCGACCTCGATGTTGAATTAAAAGATCTTTATAGAGCAGAAACTATAAAAGAAGGTCTGTTCGACCTTTAAAATTTTACATGATTTGAGTTCAGACCGGCGAGAGCCAGGTTGGTTTCTATCTTCTAGTAAAAGTATAATTATTTTAGTACGAAAGGATTAAATAATTAAAAAATTTTTTAGTTTTATTATTTTGGCAGAGAATATGCGTTAGATTTAGGATCTAATAATATAGGAATACTATAAATAATAAGGATGTTTAGAAGTGTTGAGACTATGCTTGTTATGGTGGTTAATTATTTTATTTTAATTATTTGTGTATTATTAAGGGTTGCGTTTGTTACTTTACTTGAACGTAAAATTTTAGGTTATATTCAGATTCGTAAAGGACCTAATAAATTAGGTATTTTAGGAATATTACAGCCATTTTCTGATGCAGTAAAACTTTTTTCTAAGGAGCAAATATATCTTTCTACATATAATTTTTTACCTTATTATATATCTCCTGTTTTTAGTTTATTTATTTCTTTAATTATATGAAGGGTTCTTTCTTATACAACAGGACTATTAAATTTAAATCTAGGAATTTTATTTTTTTTATGTTGTTTGAGGGCAGGAGTATATCCTATTATAAGAGCTGGGTGAGCTTCAAATTGTAAATATTCTATATTAGGAAGTCTTCGCTCGGTAGCTCAAACTATTTCTTATGAGGTAAGTTTAGCATTAATTCTACTTTCTTTTATTTTTTTAGTAGAAAGATTTAATTTTAAAGATTTTATTGTATTTCAGGAAAAAATTTGATTTTTATGAATAACTATTCCGTTAGCTATAGTTTGATTTGTTTCCTGTTTAGCTGAGACTAATCGTACTCCCTTTGATTTTTCTGAAGGTGAATCAGAATTAGTTTCAGGATTTAATACAGAGTACGGGAGGGGAGGCTTTGCTTTAATTTTTATAGCAGAATACTCTAGAATTTTGTTTATAAGGATAATTTTTACTTTAATTTTTTTAGGGTCTAGCCCTTTAGAGGGTTTGTTTTATTTAAAGTTAACTGGAGTAAGGTTTATTTTTATTTGAGTTCGTGGGACCTTACCGCGATTTCGTTATGATAAATTAATATATTTAGCATGGAAAAGATTTTTGCCGGTAGCTTTAAATTTTTTAATTTACTTTATAGGTTTAAAGTTGAGTTTATACTGTGTATGTGTAGCTTAGTTTTATATATTAAGGCCGGAGGGTAGTTTAAGTAAAAATATTAATTTTGGATATTAAAGATAATTTTTTTTCTCTCTGAAAAAGTTTTTTATTAAAAGATGGAAAAAAATTTCCTATTAATGTTTTCAAAACATTCGTTTTTTATAAACTAAACTTTCAATTTAACCATTTATCTCAAATTATAATTCTAATGGGGTTAATAATATAATATAAGAAATACAAACAGGACAGAATTTGACCTGTAATAACAAATGGGTCTTCAACAGGTCGAGCTCCAATTCATGTTAATAAAATAATAATTGATACTAAACATCAGAAAAGAATTTGATTTAAAGGATAAAATGTTATACTTCGAAATTTAGAGAAGTGTGTAAAGGGAAGAAGTATTAAAATTGAAATTGAGGCTACTAGGGCAATAACACCTCCAAGTTTATTAGGAATAGAGCGGAGAATCGCGTATGCAAATAGGAAATACCATTCAGGTTGAATATGAATAGGTGTCACAAGTGGGTTAGCGGGAATAAAATTATCTGGGTCACTGAGTATATATGGAGCAAGAAGAATTAACATAATTATAAAAAAAAGGGTTACTATAAATCCTATAATATCTTTAAATCTAAAATAAGGGTGAAAAGGTACTTTATCTAAATTGCTTGAAATTCCAAGGGGATTATTTCCACCTGATTCATGTAGAAATAAAATATGAACTAATGTTAGAGCTGAAATAATAAATGGGAATAAAAAATGAAGAGAAAAAAATCGTGTTAAGGTAGCATTATCTACGGCAAACCCTCCTCAAATTCATTGAACTAGGTCAGTACCTAAAACTGGAATTGCTGAAAATAAATTAGTAATAACTGTAGCTCCTCAAAACGATATTTGGCCTCATGGTAAAACATATCCTAAAAATGCTGAGGCTATAGTTAAGAAAAAAATTAAAACTCCTACTATTCAAGTATGAAAATAAGTATAAGATCCATAGTAGATTCCTCGACCAATATGAGAGTATAAACAGATAAAAAAGAAAGAAGCTCCATTGGCATGAATAGTACGAAGAAGTCAACCATAATTTACGTCTCGGCAAATATGTACAACTCTAGAGAAGGCTAGTTCAATATTAGGGGTGTAATGTATTGATAAAAATAGTCCTGTTAAAATTTGAATGATTAAACATATTCCTAGAAGAGAACCAAAATTTCATAGAATAGAAATATTTCTAGGGATAGGTATATCAATGAGAGCTCCATTAATTATTTTAAATAAAGGATGAGTTTTTCGTAAAGGTTTAAACATTAATTGTTTGATCGAAGGGGGCTGGAATAAATGTTAATAATTTTTACTACAACAAATAAAGTTAATAAAAGGTAAATGATTAAAAAAAGGGTGAAAAATATTGAAGAAGAATTATAAATTGTTCTAATTAATGAAGGAACTATATTTAGTTTATAGGAGGATATAATAGAGGAGGGAACTATTTTAAAGTTGGAGTTAATAATTATGGGATCAATAAAGAAAAATAAAATTAATGCTATAATTATAATAAATATAGAGAAAATTATAGGATAAATAGACGGTGTAAAAATTTCATTTGAAGCTAGAGAAGACACGTAAATAAATAAAACTAATAAACCACCTAAGAAAATAAGGAATAAAATATATGAGAATCAGAAGGAATGTCTGTAAAATCCTGATGAAGCACAGATAATAATAGTTTGAGTAAATAAAGTTAATCCTATTGATAAGGGGTGAGTGAGCCGAACAAAAAGAAAGGAAATAAGTAAGATAAGGGGAATATAAAAAATAAAGATTTTAAAATATATTATTTTAATGTTTTAAGAATTATTTATTCATTTTTGGTTTACAAAACCAAGGTTTTATTTTAAACTATTAAAACTAATGTCTACTTTAAGTTTAATTAATTTATGTTCCTTTATAATGTTTTTTTGCGGGGTATGATCTTTTATTTCAAATCGAAAACATTTATTAAATACTTTATTAAGCTTAGAATTTTTAGTTCTAAGAGTTTTTTGAGTTATAAGGTTGTATGTTTCTAGTGTAGGGATTGAAATTTATATTGTATTATTTTTTTTAACTTTAGGGGTTTGTGAAGGGGCTCTGGGGTTATCTTTATTAATTACTATTGTTCGCTCCCATGGAAATGATTATTTTAATAGGTTTAATGTTTTATAGATGATAAAATTTTTAATTATAAATATAATAATAATAATCTTAATTAAGGAGTGAGGTCTAACTCAATTATCTCTATTTTTAATGTGTTTTTTTGTATGTATAAATTTAAACCATGATTTTTATATATTTAATTTAGGAAGGCAGCTAGGAAGGGATTATTTAAGTATTGTTTTAATTTTATTAAGAGTATGGATTTCTGTATTAGTAATTTTAAGAAGGCAAATAGTAAATAAAAGAAGAAAATTTTCTTCTTTGTTTTTAATAATAAATTTATTATTACTAAGAGCTTTAATTATAACTTTTTCTTCTACAGATTACTTAATATTTTATTTAAGATTTGAAAGTTCACTTATTCCTACTTTAATTTTAATTTTAGGGTGAGGATACCAACCAGAGCGAACTCAAGCAGGAATTTATATATTGTTTTATACATTATTTGCTTCATTACCTTTGCTTATTTCATTAATTAGGGTTTATAATATAGGTGGGAGATTAACAATAAGATTAGTAAGATTAGACTATTTAGGGTTTACTAGGATTTTATGGTATTTTTCAACAGTATTTGCTTTTATAGTAAAATTACCTATATATTTGTTTCATTTGTGGTTACCTAAGGCTCATGTAGAGGCTCCTGTTGCCGGATCAATAATTTTAGCTGGAGTATTATTAAAATTAGGTGGGTACGGTTTGATTCGAGTATTAAGTTTATTTACAGAGATTAATAAGATATTTTCTTTTATATGGGTGGGTGTTAGAATTTTTGGTGGAGGATTAGTAAGAATCTTATGTTTACGTCAGGTAGATATAAAATCTTTAATTGCATACTCATCAGTCGCTCATATAAGCTTGGTTTTAAGAGGGCTTATTGTATTCAGCTGGTGAGGGATAAATGGAGCTGTAATTATTATATTAGGTCACGGTCTATGTTCATCAGGTTTATTTTGCCTATCAAATATTATTTATGAGCGATTAGGTAGACGAAGTCTAATTATTAATAAGGGATTATTGAATTTAATACCTTCTTTAGGTTTATGGTGGTTTTTATTAAGAGTTAGAAATATAGCAGCCCCTCCTACATTAAATTTGTTAGGGGAAATTAATTTAATTATTAGGGTTGTAAGATGAAGTAAAATTAGTATAATCAGAATTGCAGGGTTATCTTTTTTTAGAGCAGCTTATACCTTGTATTTATATTCTATCAGACAGCATGGTGTATTTTTTAGTTCTGTGTATTCTTGTTGTCCTGGAAAAGTATGTGAATATTATGTATTAAGTTTACATTGATTTCCTTTAAATATCTTAATTATAAAAAGAGTATTGATTTTACCTAGAATTTAATTTAAATAGTTTAATGAAAACGTTGATTTGTGATGTCAAAATTATAAGAGATTATTTTAAATAATGGTATGAAAATTCTCTATACATTTAATAAGATTAATTTTTTTAAGACTGAGATCTTTAATTTGTTTAAGAATATCTCTATTAAGGTTGCAGGGAAGCTTGAGTAATGTAATTGAATGAGAATTATTTTCTTTAAATTCTTCATTAATTGTAGTGACTTTAGTATTTGATTGGATTAGGTTTATATTTTTAAGGTTAATTTTATTTATTTCTTCCATAGTGTTGTTTTATAGAGGAAGATATATAAAGGGGGATAAAAATTATAATCGTTTCATATATTTGGTTATTGCTTTTGTTATTTCTATAAACGCTTTAATTGTTAGTCCAAATATAATTAGAATTTTATTAGGGTGGGATGGGCTAGGTTTAATTTCTTATGCGTTAGTAATTTTTTATCAGAATGAAAAATCTGCTAATGCTGGAATATTAACAATTTTATCAAATCGGGTAGGGGATGTAGCAATTCTTTTAAGAATTGCTCTATTTTTTATAATAGGGGGTTGAAATTTTTTAAGGTGAGGTATATATATAGGTGATAATATAGTGTTAGTAAAAGTATTAGTGGTAGTGGCTGCTATAACTAAAAGTGCTCAAATTCCTTTTTCTGCATGGCTTCCAGCTGCCATAGCAGCTCCTACTCCTGTATCTGCTTTGGTTCATTCTTCTACTTTAGTGACTGCAGGAGTCTATCTTTTAATTCGATTTAGAATAGTTTTTGAAGATTCAACATTGCAGTCTGGTTTATTAATTGTTTCTTGCTCAACAATGTTTATGGCAGGACTAGGAGCTAATTTTGAGTACGATCTAAAGAAGATTATTGCACTTTCAACTCTTAGACAATTAGGAGTTATATTGAGAATTCTAGCACTAGGATTTTCTAATCTTGCTTTCTTTCACTTATTAACTCATGCTTTATTTAAAGCTTTATTATTTTTATGCGCGGGAGTTATAATTCATAATTTAAAAGATTATCAAGATATTCGTATAATAGGAAGATTAGTTTCAAATATGCCTTTAACTAGAGCTTGTATAAATCTATCAAATTTATCTTTATGTGGTATACCTTTTATAAGTGGATTTTATTCTAAGGATTTAATTTTAGAAGTTGCTTTTATAAGAAATATTAATTTTATTAGATTTATAATATATGTCTTGGCGACTGGATTAACAGTATCTTATACTTTCCGCTTAATTTATTATAGTCTTACTGGATTAAGAAATTTAAGGACGATAAGATGTGTTGGAGATGAAGAAAATATTATAACTAGACCTATATTTTTATTAGGGCTGGTATCTATTTTAAGAGGGGCTAGTTTATCTTGAATTATATTTCCTGAGAGCCATTTAATTTGTTTAAGGTTTTTTTTTAAGGTTTTAGTTATAATATTAATAATTGTTGGCGCTTCTGTAGGATACATCATTAATACTATAGGTGTAAGTAATGAGTTAAGTAGGATTAAATATTATCATTCAAGTGGGTTTATAGGGAGAATATGATATTTACCTTACTTATCCAGTTTGGATTTATCTTCTCAAGTGTTAAAATTAGGAAAAGGGTGTGAAATATTAATGGACAAAGGTTGATCTGAGTTTATTGGGGCACAGGGAGGATATAATTTAATCTTAAAGAGAATTTATTGAGTACAGAGAAGTCAAGATAATATACTAAAAGTTTATATAAAGAGATTTTTTTTATGAATTATTATAATAATTTTATTATTGATTTGAGTTTAACCTATATAATTTAATATAGAATAATGCATTGAAGCTGCATAAGAGGCAAGTGTCTGTAGGTAATAAATTTAAGTAATATGATGCCTGATAAAAGGGTAGTCTTGATAGGACTAATTATGTAAAATTTACTCATATTAATCAAAAGATAAGCTAAGAATAAGCTAATGGGTTCATACCCCATGAATGAGGAAATACCTCTCTTTTAAGTGATCTCTGCTTTTAATTTATTATTTTTTTTTACTTTAGTGCTAGGGTTAGGTTTATGTATTTCTTCAAATTCTTGATTTGGTGCTTGAGTTGGGTTAGAATTGAATTTAATATCTTTTATTCCATTAATTTCTTCTAGGAACAACTTATACAGCTCAGAAAGATCTTTAAAGTATTTTCTTATCCAAGCTTTAGCTTCTATTATAATTATTTTTTCTATTTCCTTCACTTTAATAATAGTTAATTTTATTTTATTTTTTTCTTTATCATTATTATTGAAGTTAGGGGCCGCTCCATTTCATTTTTGGTTTCCTCAAGTTATAGAGGGTTTAAATTGACTACAAGTTATAATTTTATTAACTATTCAAAAAATTGGGCCTATAATTTTATTAAGATACTTAATATATGATAAATACAGAATTACTATAGTTTTTATTTCAAGAGTCTTATCGGCTTTTATTGGGGCTGTAGGAGGTATAAATCAAACTTTTTTACGAAAGATTATAGCTTTCTCTTCAATTAATCATATATCTTGAATATTTTTTGCTATAATTGTAAGTGAAATTTGCTGGTTAATTTATTTTTTAATTTATTGCATTCTTTCAATTATAGTAGTGATAAGGTTTTATTTACACCAGGCTTATCATTTTTCACATTTAATTAACAGGGGGGTTCCTACTATTTCTAAAATATTTTCAATAATAAGGTTGTTATCCTTAGGAGGACTTCCTCCTTTTTTAGGATTTATTCCTAAGTGGATTGTCATTCAAGAAATAATTAAATTCAAGTTTTTTTATTTATTGATTATTTTTCTTTTAATAAGATTATTAACTCTTTATTTTTATATACGAGTAGGAATAACCTTTTTAACTTTAATTTTTCCTTTTAGGAGGTGGAGAATAAAAAGGTATGAGAGAGGGTTTTATATACCTATAGTATTATCAGTAAATTTTTTTGGGCTTTTTATTCCCTCAATTTATATAATAATATAAAAGACTTTAAGTTAATAAAACTAACATCCTTCAAAGTTGTCAAAAAAAGAATTCTTTTAGGTCTTAAGTTTTAGTGAAGAAACACATTTTCAAATTTGCAATTTGATGTTTTTATTATTACTATAAAACCTAATAGAAAAGAAATCTCTTGTGTCTAAATTTACAGTTTAGTGCCTATAAACTCAGCCATTCTATTTATTCTATTT